AAGATTGTTTACGAAGAAACAACAAGAAAAATTCATATTCTGATACATAAGAGTTATATAGGAATCGAAATAGTCTTTTATTTTCTTTTGAAAATAGAAAAAAGGATTTCATTGAAGTAATAAGACTATTCCAATTCGAATAACAGTTGAGAAAGAATCGCAATAAATGCAAAGATGGAACATCTTTGATCCGGTATTCAAGGAGTTGAACCAAGATTTCTAAATGGATAGGATAGGGTATTTCTATATGTGATAGATAATCTAAATGCAAAAATTTGTCTTCTAAAAAGGGAAATAGTGAATGAATAGATTGTAAATTTTGAAACTTTGGTATTTTTTTTTCTTCTGGACAAGAGAATTCTACTAGTGGGAATGGGATTTCTACAACGATCGCAAACCCCTCAGATAGAATCTGAGAATAAAACTCAGAATACAAATAATTGGTGTGATCCAACAATCGATCTTGGTTAGGACGATTAGCCGAATTTCTCAAAAAATTCTGCTGATACATTCGAATAATTAAACGTTTCACAAGTAGTGAACTAAATTTCTTGTTATTACAACGAAGAATTTCCACAGGTTCAGAACCTTTTAATCCATAATCATAGGCAAATGCATAAATATATTCCTGAAAGAGAAGTGGGTAGATGAAGTATTGTTGACGAGATTTCTGTTTTTCTGAATACTCTTCGAATTTTTCCATTTGTATTTCTACTTGAATCAGAGAAAAAAGTATTTCTCGGTTTATCAAATGATGATACATAGTGCAATATGGTCAAAACAGGATGTTGCATTTTTTAATACAAACCCTGGAAAAAAGTCTAATCCATAGATCTTTTCTTTTTTAGCTCCTTTTCTATCGAATTCGTTTTTGTTTGTTTTAATTACAAAAAAAAGAACAAATCTTTTTTATTTTTGCAGGCCAATCGCTCTTTTGACTTTGGAATACAGTGTTTTTATCAATATACTGTTTCTTTTACACATTCAATTCATAACATTCCTTTTCAATCCATAATCAAGAATAATTAGGATTTCTAAAAAAAAAGTGAGGGGTCCACTGACAGTAAAACCCAACCTTTTCCCGCATCAGGCACTAATCTATTTTTAACGTCTAATTAGATCGGGGAATCATTCCAATTAAGAAGTTAAGCTCGTTGCTTTTTATTTTACCAGAATTAGAACCAGGCTCTATCCATTTATTCGCTAGACCTAGAAAATCGGAATTTTTTTATTCAAAAAAAAAAAGAAATTGATTTTATTACGACATGCTATTTTTTCCCTTCATTACCTTTGAGGATCAGTCGCGGTCTTCTAGACTCTACCAAGAGTCTGGACGAATTTGTTGCTTCATCCAAATGTGTAAAAGATCATAGTCGCACTTAAAAGCCGAGTACTCTACCATTGAGTTAGCAACCCAGATAAAATAGGATCTTAGATACGATCGAAATCCAAAAATCGATGGAATTACACCGTACGCCCCTGTCAAAATATTGAATTAGCAAGACATCAAAAGAAAAATTTTAGCGTCCATTAAAAAAATACACAAATACCAAAATGAACAGATCCGGTTAAATTTCACTAAGGTGAAAAAAGAAGCGGCTCCAATCACAATGGAAAAATTGTCGTTTTTTTAGCAATTTGAATTTCTTTAAATAAAAAAATTTTATATGAGAGTACATGCAAGGAGGACAACCCTATCATTTAGGCGAAGTGTAGACAGAAATACCTAACCTAATATTGAGTGACGATAAATAGATCCATCTATCTACAGATTCTATTTGTTCAATAGACCTTTGTCAATGTAAATACAAAGATAAGAAAAGCAATTAGATACAAAAAAAAGAAAATATAGGCTTTTGTTGGATTGGCACGACATAAATGCAGCAAAAAAAAAATAGGACTAAGAAAGAGGCAAATTGTGTCTAAATAATTAAGGGGTACTAGTGACCCTCTCTTACTTTATTTATTCATTTAGTTCTTCAATTAACTCAAAGTTCTTTCTTTTTCTTTATTTCTTTCTTTTTCTTTATCGTTAAAGAATTCTGCCTTCCTTAAAATATCATAAACAGTTCTTGTAGGTTGAGCACCCTTTTCAAGGAAATAGAGAATAACTGGAACATTTAAACAAGTTTGATTCTTTATCGGATCATAAAAACCCACTTTTCGAAGTTCTCTTCCTTCTCTTCGAGATCGAACATCAATTGCAACGATTCGATAGACAGCTTATTGGGATAGATGTAGATAAACAATGCCCCCCCTAGAAACGTATAGGAGGTTTTCTCCTCATACGGCTCGAGAAAATGATTCGAATCTCTATCTATAATACAAGTAGATAGAAATTAGACTATGACTTGCATTAATTTCCTTACAGAAAAGAGAAAATCAATTTCATTTATACTCATGACTCAAGTTGACTAATTTTGACTGACAAACTTGAAAAGAAAAATCCTTCGAAATTTTTTGAGTCGTCTATAAACTCTTTTCTTTATCTTATCCCGAACAAATTGACTTTTTTCATTATTCTGATCTAATTCTATTGTTGAGACGGTTGAAAATCGCGTTTACTTGTTCCGGAATCCTTTATCTTTGATTTGTGAAATCCTTGGGTTTAGACATTACTTCGGGAATTCCTATTCTTTTTTCTCTCAAAAGGGCAGCAACATACCCTTTCTTTTTTTCTTATTTCCTTCGATAAAGCATTTCCCTCTTCTATAGAAATCAAATATGAACGATTAATTCTGATAGACTTTTAATCGAAAAAGTTTTTCCAATCTTCCAAAATTGGACTTTTTTCTGAATTTTCACCTTTCGATTTCTATATTAAGGATAGACTGACCTCTATTAAGGATAGACTGACAAAGTTGGCCTAATTTATTAGTTTTCACTAACCCTAGATTCTTTCCCTTGATAAAAAAAATTCTGTCCTCTCGAGCTCCATCGTATACTATTTACTTACAAACAACCCAGCGCAAATTCGATTCGGGACAAATAAAACAGACTATGTCGAGCTAAGAGCATTTTCATTATTATGGAAAATGATGGAGAGCAAAATCCACAATTGATCATGTCCTTCAAGTCGCACGTTGCTTTCTACCACATCGTTTTAAACGAAGTTTTACCATAACATTCCTCTAATTTTATTACAAAGTGGTATCGAAAATTGATCCAATATGGATGGAATCATGAATAGTCATTAGTCATTGGTTTTGTATACTAATTCAAACTTGCTTTCTATGAAGATAAAAGAAATAAGTATTTGTCGGGGAAGACTCCGCAAAGATCCAATTTAGTTAAACCCATATTCTATCATATGAATGAAACATAGTTCGAAAAAGGTGAATAAAAAAGTTTGCTTAAGACTTATTTATTATTGAATTTCCATCCTTAACAGAAAACTCGAGATGATCAATCCTAAAGTGAGAAGGATCTACTCTGTTTCTCCAATAAATAAACTACCAATTTCTCCAATAAATAAACTACCAACCCAAAAAAGTTTAATTAATTTAATTACTAATATATTTTTCTGTAACAAAAACAATTAACTATTAACCAAATAAACTATGCCAATGAAAAGATTGGCAGTTTTTTGTAGTTAAAAAATTCTCATACTTCTTCGACTCGAGTAAAAAAAGAAAGAAAAAATAAAAAAAGTATGATTTTTTTTCAATCAATTCGAAAGTCGAGTAGACAGAATATATGCATTTATCTCTAATCCTCGCGTTCCATTGATTTAGAAATGGATATTTGCAAATCAGATAATACCTAAAATAGAAAAATCGAGTCCCTATCCGTAGAATGGAAGCTCTTTTCTTTTTTCTCACGCCGATCTTGGTCAAAAGTTTTAAGGCCTGTGCTGAAACTAAAAACATCCTATTCTTTAATCTGGCCATGAAACATAGAATTAGGATACTCTCCTTTTTATTTTCTTTTTTTTATATTACTTTAGTTCTTTAGTTCGAGAAAAAGAACTAGGAGTACTTCTTTTCTTTCACATTGGGTGTCAAATGTATCCTTTAAGAATTTCCACTTCATGGATATGGAGTATAAAGTTTATCTAAGAAGTCCTAATTTCAAAACACATAAAAGATAATCAATTTGACTAGAAATGCATCTAATCTAAGAGTTCATAAGAGAGAATTATTCTCTTTAATAAACTTTTGTTTCGTGCAGGGCACAATACGATTCTATCTTTGTTTCATCAGAAACAATCTGGGACGGAAGGATTCGAACCTCCGAGTAACGGGACCAAAACCCGCTGCCTTACCACTTGGCCACGCCCCATTTCTTTTATGCGACACTAATAAACAGTAGTGGTTTATATATTAAACGTCAATCCCACTTCAATTACCTAAAAAATGAGGAATATTTTCTTTCTAGGATTCTAGACATACGGATAATATAGAATTCAAAAAATGCATTGATCATTACATGGAATTCTATTAAGATATTATATGAAAGTCGAATTTCTTCCATTCTCATTTGAGAATGCGAACACAAGGAGGTATTTTGTGTTTGGGAAAGTCTGAAGAAAAAAGGATTTTGAATCCCCTTTTCTTTTCCTTTTTCCCTTAGAAAAATAACTCAATCAAAATCCAATTATCTACTCTACAAGAACGAAATGCTTGTTATGCCTAATATACTTAGTTTAACCTGTATCTGTTTTAACTCTTTTCTTTATCCAAATCCAACTAGTTTTTTCTTCGCCAAATTACCCGAAGCTTATGCCATTTTCAACCCAATCGTGGATGTTATGCCTGTCATACCTGTATTCTTTTTTCTATTAGCGTTTGTTTGGCAAGCTGCTGTAAGTTTTCGATGAAATCTTTACTATTATGTCTATGTTCGCCAAATTGAATGATGTATTTATTTCAAAAAAGAAAAAATGGATAAGAGCCTAGAAGTCTTATATTATGAACCCTCGATTCTAAAATTCAAATTCTTCTACATTGAATGTATAGCTGCAGCAATAATCTTGGATCAGCCTTTCTACCCCCCCTGCACCTACGTTGAGCGGTACCTTTAGGTACCCACACAATACCTAAACGAATTTTTGATATTAATAAGAGTGCTTATTATAAAGGAATTCTTGCTATTTTTTTTAAGAATTGATTTTTGCATTTTTAGGTGTCAAAATAAGCAAAACCCATCCTAGTGGATCTGTGTGGTAAGGAAAAACGGGTAATCTATTCCTTAAAAAAAATCTTGGAGATTATGTAATGCTTACTCTCAAACTTTTTGTTTATACAGTAGTGATATTCTTTGTTTCTCTCTTTATCTTTGGATTCTTATCTAATGACCCAGGACGTAATCCTGGGCGTGAGGAGTAAAAATCCCCAATTTTGGGGAATTTTTTCTTACAAATTGGATTTATTTCGTACATTTATCTATGAAAAAATCCGGGGGTCAGAATTCCTTACAATTCGAAAGTCCCAAATGATCCAAGGGGGCGGAAAGAGAGGGATTCGAACCCTCGGTACAAAAAAATTGTACAACGGATTAGCAATCCGCCGCTTTAGTCCACTCAGCCATCTCTCCCCGTTCCAAATCGAAAGGTTTTCGTGATATAACAGAGGCAAGAAATAACGATTGCAAAAAATTCTTCTTTTTTTTCATTTTAAAATGAAAAGTGCATAAAAATTATATTGCCAATTCCTTTTTAGTTATATTCTTTTTTCTTAATGTTAATAATAAAAAAAAAGAAGAAAATTCTTGTTTTTTCTTTCCTAAATTCGATATAGGTTGAGAGACAGTTATATATATTTTCTCTTACGGGCATTTCCGTATAGGACTTGTTAGAATAAAAAAAGCAGGTTATAAAAAAATTCTTTTTTTTTGATTATTTATCAACAAAGCAAAAAGGATTCTTATCAAAGCCACCATAAAATTGGAAAGAAAGCTAAAGTAAGTAGACCTGACCCTTTGAATGATACCTCTATCCGCTATTCTGATATAAAAATTCGATGTGGATGAAATTGTTGTATAACCGGATTTTTTGTATTTCCTTAGACTTAGACCACGCAAGACAAGAATTTTTCACTATTTACGATTTCATATTCTTGTTACTAAACGTTCTATAGGAATAAGAAGAAATCCCAACTCTTTTCCGTTACACATAAAAATGGATTTCGAAAGTCAATTTTTCTTTTCAATATCTTTCTTTTTTTTTCTGAATCCTATTTTTGTTCTTCCACCCATGCAATAAAAATCGAATGAGAAAAGAGGGGTTTTCCCTTAAAAGATAGGCTTTGAAATAGGAATCCTGGAATACCACGGAATTCAAATGTTTATTCCCTTATTTCTATAGTATAAGAGAAGAGTATAAGAAAAATTAATCGAATGAAATTCATGAATTTACCACGACCTCGGTTGTGACCCCATAGATACAAATCCAAAATTTCTATCTTCGAGACCATTGAAAAAGGGCATTAAACGAGAAAGAAATCGTCTACAGATAATCAAATTATCATATGCCTTGGAAATAAGATGAGGTGCTCGGAAATGGTTGAAGTAATTGAATAGGAGGATCACTATGACTATAGCCCTTGGTAGAATTCCTAAAGAAGAAAATGATCTATTTGATATTATGGACGACTGGTTACGAAGAGACCGTTTCGTTTTTGTAGGATGGTCCGGCCTATTGCTCTTTCCTTGTGCTTATTTTGCTTTAGGGGGGTGGTTTACAGGGACTACTTTTGTAACTTCTTGGTATACCCATGGATTGGCTAGTTCCTATTTGGAAGGTTGCAATTTCTTAACCGCGGCAGTTTCCACCCCTGCCAATAGTTTAGCACACTCTTTGTTGCTACTATGGGGCCCGGAAGCACAAGGGGATTTTACTCGTTGGTGTCAATTAGGTGGTCTGTGGACTTTTGTCGCTCTCCATGGGGCTTTTGGACTAATAGGTTTCATGTTACGTCAATTTGAACTTGCTCGGTCTGTTCAATTGCGTCCTTATAATGCAATTTCATTCTCTGGTCCAATCGCTGTTTTTGTTTCTGTATTCCTTATTTATCCACTGGGACAATCTGGTTGGTTCTTTGCACCGAGTTTTGGCGTAGCAGCTATATTTCGATTCATCCTTTTCTTCCAAGGATTTCATAATTGGACGTTGAACCCATTTCATATGATGGGAGTTGCTGGAGTATTAGGTGCGGCTCTGCTATGCGCTATTCATGGGGCTACCGTAGAAAACACTCTATTCGAAGATGGTGATGGTGCAAATACCTTCCGTGCTTTTAATCCAACTCAAGCTGAAGAAACTTATTCAATGGTAACTGCTAACCGCTTTTGGTCCCAAATCTTTGGTGTTGCTTTTTCCAATAAACGTTGGTTACATTTCTTTATGCTATTTGTACCCGTCACCGGTTTATGGATGAGTGCTATTGGCGTAGTTGGCCTAGCTCTGAACTTACGTGCCTATGACTTTGTTTCCCAGGAAATCCGTGCAGCGGAAGATCCTGAATTTGAGACTTTCTACACTAAAAATATTCTTTTAAACGA